GATTTAAATAACTTTTTAAAACATTGGACTAATAAAAAATACAATAAATTATCATCATGAATATTCTAATCTTAACTATAACTTTACAGTATCATAATTCCAATTACATGAATTCCATTTTTTTTTACTTATAAATGGAATCATGTAATTGAAATTATGATACTGTAAGTATATAATAATATATTTAATATAATATCTTTATCTTATTGAATTCTTTAATAATTAATATTGTAATACACATCTTATGTTTTTATTAATATGACCCTTTATTCTCTCCCATATAGGTTTTTATACATCATATAAATAAAGGTGTTAATTTATACGAATAATGTAAATAAATCTTTCTTGATAAGATCTTAAATATAAAAAAGGTAAATATATAATATTATGTCCTTATTATACTACGAACTAAAATTTTACTCAACTATACCTAATTCAAAGTAAATCCTATAATAAGTAGAAAAACCGTTCCAATAGTTTAAAAGTTTCTTAAAACAACACAAAAAAAACAAATTTTCTAAGTAAAATGCCTGATTAAAAAGGGTTATCGTGATAGGATAAATAATGTAATTTTATTACTTTTACTATCATTCAATTTTACATTTAACAGAATTAAACTGTAATCCTAAAATATCAAAAATTTTTGTGCACCATACACCAAAATGTAGAAAAGTAAGCTAAATTTAAGCTAATGGGTTCATACCCCATATATAGAGGTAATCTCTCTTTTCTAATGCCCAATAATTCGATAAAAATCCTCTTTTTAAGAACATTAATTAGAGGTGTATTAATTTCATTATGTGCTAATTCATGAATAGGAGCATGAATAGGTCTAGAAATTAATTTACTCTCCTTCATTCCTTTACTTTCTTCCAACAAAAATATACTTTCAACAGAATCTTCTTTAAAGTATTTTCTAATTCAAGCCATTGCATCTTCAGCACTCCTTTTTCTAATTTTATTAAAAACTAGCAATTTAGAAATATTTTATTTTACAAAAAACTGACCATGAAATAATTTAATTATAATTCCTTTATTAATAAAAATTGCATGTGCACCCTTTCATTGATGATTACCTTCAGTTGTTGAAGGTCTATCATGAATAAATTGTTTTATAATCTTATCAGTTCAAAAAATTGCTCCACTAGTAATAATTTCTTATATAATCACCAATAGTTATTTTATCCAATTTATAATTATCTTCTCCGCTTTCGTAGGAGCTATTGGTGGTTTAAACCAAATTTCCTTACGTAAAATTCTATCATTTTCATCAATTAACCATATTGGCTGAATATTAACAACTATAATTTTAGGTTCAAATTTATGATTCATATACTTTATCATTTACACAGCCAATATTATTACCGTAGTTTCAATAACAACTACATTTAAATTATCATATATTTCACAAACTTTTAATTCCTTCAACAATAAAAAAATTATTAAATTCACATTATTTATAGCTCTACTCTCATTAGGAGGATTACCTCCCTTCTTAGGATTTTTCCCAAAATGAATTGCAATCCAATTTATAGCTCAAAACCTAATAATTTTTACACCAATTATTCTAATTTTATCCTCACTACTTACCTTATATTACTATATACGAATTATATACACAACCCTTATAATTACAAACACAGAAATTATCTGAACTATCGCAATATATCCAAAAATCAATTATCCAAAAACAATTATATTCTCACTTTGCTTTTTATTACTTGGAATATTAGTTTGTACTCTAATTTTAACTACATATTAAGACTTTAAGTTAAGTACAAACTAATATCCTTCAAAGTTATAAATAAAGAGATTTATCTTTAAGTCTTAGTATTTATTTACACCTTCAGAATTGCATTCTAATATCATCCATGAATATAAGACCTAATTTCATTTGAGTTGGTAAAAGAGAATTACTCTCCTTAATAAATTTACAATCTATCACCTTTATCTCAGCCATTTTACCTTTCCTATGTTTGCAACGATGATTATTTTCAACAAATCATAAAGACATTGGAACATTATATTTTATTTTTGGTGCTTGAGCAGGAATATTAGGAACATCATTAAGTATTTTAATCCGAACTGAACTAGGACAACCTGGTTCTTTAATTGGAGATGATCAAATTTATAATGTTATTGTTACTGCTCATGCTTTCATTATAATTTTTTTTATAGTAATACCTATTATAATTGGTGGTTTCGGAAATTGATTAGTACCTTTAATATTAGGAGCCCCTGATATAGCTTTTCCTCGAATAAATAATATAAGTTTTTGGCTTTTACCCCCTTCTATTTTACTACTAATTATTAGAAGTATAGTAGAGAGAGGTGCTGGTACAGGTTGAACAGTTTATCCCCCTCTTTCAGCAAGAATTGCTCATGCAGGACCAGCTGTTGACTTAACCATTTTTTCATTACATCTTGCAGGAATATCAAGAATTATAGGTGCCGTTAATTTTATTACAACTATAATTAACATAAAGCCAATATATATAAATCAAACTCAAATACCTTTATTTGTTTGATCAGTAGGTATTACTGCTTTATTATTACTATTATCTTTACCAGTTCTAGCAGGAGCTATTACAATACTTTTAACTGATCGAAATCTTAATACATCTTTTTTCGATCCTGCAGGAGGAGGAGACCCAATTTTATATCAACATTTATTTTGATTCTTCGGACATCCAGAAGTTTATATTCTAATTTTACCTGGTTTTGGAATAATTTCTCATGTTATTTCACACGAAAGAGGAAAAAAAGAAGCTTTTGGTAATTATGGAATAATTTGAGCTATATCCGCAATTGGATTCCTAGGTTTTGTCGTATGAGCTCATCATATATTTACAGTAGGAATAGATGTAGATACACGAGCTTATTTTACAGGAGCTACAATAATTATTGCTGTGCCAACTGGTATTAAAATTTTTAGTTGACTAGCAACAATATATGGTTCAAAAATAATTCATAGTCCAGCATCTTTATGAGCATTAGGATTCATTTTCTTATTTACGGTTGGAGGATTAACTGGAGTAATTCTAGCCAATTCAGCTATTGATATTATTTTACATGACACTTATTATGTTGTAGCTCATTTTCATTATGTTTTATCTATAGGAGCCGTATTTGCTATTATAGCAGGATTTGTTCATTGATATCCATTATTTACTGGACTATCATTAAATCCAAATTGATTAAAAAGCCAATTTTTCACTATATTTATTGGAGTAAATTTAACTTTTTTTCCTCAACATTTTTTAGGTTTAGCAGGAATACCCCGACGATATTCTGATTATCCAGACGCTTACACTTCATGAAATATTGTCTCATCAATAGGATCAATAATCTCTTTTATCGCAGTAATAATATTTATTTTCATTTTATGAGAAAGAATAGCATCAAATCGACCAGTCCTATATTCATCTCAAATGAATAGATCTATTGAATGAGCAAATAATTTACCTCCTGCAGAACATACTTATAATGAATTAACTCTAATTACTAAATAATTTAATTAACCAGTAATACCTATTTACAAATCTAATATGGCAGAAATAAGTGCAGCGGATTTAAGCTCCGCAAATAAAGTCTTAATACTTTTTTTAGAACCAAATGGCTACATATGCAAATTTAGGTTTACAAGATAGTGCTTCACCTTTAATAGAACAATTAATATATTTTCATGATCATTCAATATTTATTATTACTATAATTGTAATTTCAGTAGGATATATAATTTTATCTTTAATAACAAATAAATTTATTGACCGACACGTAATAGACGGTCAATATTTAGAAATTCTTTGAACTGTTTTACCAGCTATCGTTTTAATTTTTATTGCTCTACCTTCTCTTCGTATTCTATATTTAATTGATGAAAATTCTAATCCCTTATTAACATTAAAAACTATTGGACATCAATGATATTGAAGTTATGAATATTCAGATTTTATTGATGTTGAATTCGATTCATATATAATCCCTCAAAATGAATTAGATCTTTATAATATTCGACTACTTGAAGTTGATAATCGCACAACCTTACCAATAAATACATTAACACGAATATTAATTACATCAGAAGACGTAATTCATTCATGAACAATTCCAAGAGTAGGGGTAAAAGCTGATGCTACTCCAGGACGAATAAATCAGGCAACTTTTTGATTTAACCGTCCTGGAGTATTCTATGGTCAATGTTCAGAAATTTGTGGTGCAAATCATAGCTTTATACCTATTGTTATTGAAAGAACATCAACAACTGATTTTTTAAATTGAATCTCAAATATTTCAGAATCATCAGATGACTGAAAAGCAAGTAATGGTCTCTTAAACCAGGTTATAGTAACTTAGCAATTACTTCTGATGACCAATAAGAAGTTAGTTAAATTTATAACATTAGTATGTCATACTAAAATTATTAAAACATTAATACATCTTAATTCCCCAAATAATACCCTTAAATTGGTTTATATTATTCGCATTTTTCTCAATTTTATTAATACTATTTAATATTTTAAATTATTATGCTCCTTATAACAAATCAGTTTCTCTCTCATCAAAAAAACCCTTAATTAAAACCTTAATTTGAAAATGATAACTAATTTATTTTCAGTTTTTGATCCTTCATCCAACATTATAAATTTATCAATCAATTGAATAAGAACATTTATTGGTTTAATATTAATTCCTACATCACTATGATTAATTCCATCTCGAAGAACAATTTTATGAAATTTAATTATCAATAAACTTCATGAAGAATTTAAATTATTAATCGGAAAAAAAACAATTAATAAAGGATCAACCTTTATTTTTATTTCCATTTTTTCAATTATTTTATATAATAATTTCATAGGTCTTTTCCCATATATTTTTACTAGAACAAGTCATATAGTAATAACTTTATCATTAGCTTTACCTTTATGATTAAGTTTTATACTTTTTGGATGAATTAATAACACAAAACACATATTCGCTCATTTAGTTCCTCAAGGAACTCCAGGAGCATTAATACCATTTATAGTATGTATTGAAACAATTAGAAATATTATTCGTCCTGGAACATTAGCAATTCGACTTGCAGCTAATATAATTGCAGGTCATCTATTAATAACTTTATTAGGAAATACCGGAAGAACAATAATAATATCCTTATTACCTTTATTAATTATTACACAAATTCTTCTTTTAACTTTAGAATCCGCAGTAGCTATTATTCAATCATATGTTTTTGCAGTATTAAGAACATTATATTCTAGAGAAGTAAATTAATAATGTCAATACATGTAAATCACCCATATCATTTAGTTACTTATAGCCCCTGACCCATTATTGCAGCATCTAGAATTATAATTGCAATAACAGGTTTCATTAAATTTTCATATGAATTTAATGAAAAACTTATATTTCTAGGAATTTTAATTTTAACTTTAACTACAATTCAATGATGACGAGATGTGGTACGAGAAAGTACTTATCAAGGATGTCACACTAAAATTGTAATAACAGGTTTACGATGAGGTATAATCTTATTTATTGTTTCAGAAGTTTTCTTTTTTGTATCATTTTTTTGAACTTTTTATCATAGAAGTTTAGCCCCTGCAGTAGAATTAGGATCTTTATGACCACCTTTAGGTATTATTCCTTTTAATGCTCTTCAAGTACCCCTTTTAAATACTACAGTATTATTAGCTTCAGGAATTACTATCACTTGAAGCCATCATGGATTATTAGAAAATAATTATAATCAAGCAACACAAGGATTAATTTTTACTATTTTATTAGGTATTTATTTCACTGCCTTACAACTTTATGAATATATTGAAGCACCTTTTACTATTGCAGATTCAGTATTTGGCTCAACTTTTTTTGTAGCAACAGGATTCCATGGACTTCATGTTATTATTGGAACAACTTTTCTTATTACATGTTTATCTCGAATATTATTTATACACTTCACATCCAATCACCATTTTGGTTTTGAAGCAGCTGCTTGATATTGACATTTTGTTGATGTTGTTTGATTATTTTTATATGTTTCAATCTATTGATGAGGTAGATAAATATTTATTTAGTATAATAAGTACTTTTGATTTCCAATCAAAAAGTCTAATATAACTTAGAATAAATAATCCAAATTTTAAGAATTATAGCTATAATTGTATTAACAATTTCATTTATTGTAATAATTTTAACTAATTTTCTATCAAAAAAAAATATTGAAGATCGTGAAAAAGTTTCCCCTTTTGAATGTGGTTTTGATCCTATTAGATCATCACGTCTACCTTTCTCCTCACGATTCTTCTTAATTGCAATCATTTTTCTAATTTTTGACGTTGAAATTGCCTTTATTTTACCTATAACAATAATTTCATTAAGATCAAACATAATAATTTGAATAATTACAAGAATAATATTTCTATTAATTTTAACAATTGGTCTCTATCATGAATGAAATCAAGGCTCATTAGAATGAGCTTCTTAAATATTTACTAATATAGGGTAGTAGTTAACTATAACATTTGATTTGCATTCAAAAAGTATTGAACTATCAATCTTCCTTATTGTAAGTAAGAAACAAATCAATTGTAATCAGTTTCGACCTGATAGTAAGATATAATTTATATCCTTATTTACCTTAATTGAAACCAAATAGAGGTATATCACTGTTAATGATAAAATTGAATTTTTATTCCAATTAAGAAGATGTGTTGATCGAATAAAAGCCGCTAACTTATTATTCAAGTGGTTAAAGTCCATTTACATCTTAAATTTATATAGTTTAAATAAAACATTACATTTTCATTGTAAAAATAAAAACTTTAATTTTTATAAATAATAATTATTTTATATATCCAAAGATAATTTCTATCTCAATAACAGCTTCAATGTTATACTCTATATAAGATATTTGAATAAATAATAAATATAATTAAAATGATTGCAATTAAGAAAATGATTAAATAAGATTTTAATTCATTAGTTTGAAATCATTGATTAATACCTCCTAATTTCATTATAACATAATATAAATTTTGAGCACCAAAATATTCTCTTCAACCTAAATCAATATATTTAATTGAATTCAATCCAGTTGTTAAAGGTAAATAATTAACTCCCTTAGTAAAAATTAATGGTATAAATCATATAGAACCAGAAAAAATAATTACACTATAATATTTAAAAAAATTAAAATAATAATTTATTCTATATTTAAATAAAATTCTACCTAATCATAACCCAATTAAACTAACCAAAATAGGTATTATTTTTATAATAAAAGGTAAACAAATAAAGTAAGGAGAAAAAAAAATTATTCAATTTAATATTCTACCTCCAAATACTGCAAAAATTATCAACCCTATTATACCTATTATTATTATTCATCTTTCTTCACTTAATTTAAATATTGGAACTAAATTAAATTCTCCTCATAAAACATAATAAAATAAACGAAAAGAATAACATACAGTTAATCCCGTAGAAAAAAAATACAAAAAATACATAAATATATTTAAATTTCTTAAAGATACTACTTCTAAAATTATATCCTTTGAATAAAATCCTGCTAAAAAAGGTATACCACATAAAGCAAAATTAGATACTATAAAACAAGTTGAAGTTAAAGGCATAAAAATAGATAAATTTCCTATAAAACGAATATCTTGAAAATTTTTCACATTATGAATAACTATCCCAGCACACATAAATAATAATGCCTTAAATAAAGCATGAGTTAATAAATGAAAAAAAGCCAAATCTGCAAAACCTAAAGATAAAATTCTTATTATTAAACCTAATTGACTTAAAGTAGATAAAGCAATAATTTTTTTTAAATCATACTCAAAATTTGCCCCTAGACCTGATATAAATATAGTTAAAACAGAAATTACTAATAAAAATCTCAATAATCAATTAGGAAAAGCTTTTCTAAATCGAATTAAAAGATAAACTCCTGCAGTAACCAAAGTTGACGAATGAACCAAAGCCGACACCGGAGTTGGTGCTGCTATAGCAGCAGGTAACCAGCTCGAAAAAGGAATTTGGGCACTTTTTGTTATTCCCGCCAATACAACTAAAAATGAAATCAAATACAATTCATATTCATTTATTATACAATCCAAATAATAAATATAATTCCATCTTCCAAAATTTAATATTCACGCAATAGCTATTAATAAAGCAACATCTCCTACACGATTTGACAAAGCAGTTAATATACCAGCATTATAAGATTTTACATTTTGATAATAAATAACTAAACAATAAGATACTAAACCCAATCCATCCCAACCTAATAAAATTCTAATTAAATTGGGACTAATAATTAAAAAAATTATTGATAATACAAATATTAATACTAAAAAAATAAATCGATTTAAAGTAATATCCCCATGTATATAGTCCTCACTATATAAAATTACTAAAGATGAAATTAATGTAACAAAACTTATAAATAATAATGATATTCAATCCAACAATAATGTTATAACAATTGAAGAAGAATTTAAATTAACAATTTCTCATTCAATAAAATAAATTAAATCATTTATAATAAAATATATACTAAGCACAAAATTTAATAAAGAAAATATTATCAATGAAAAAAATCTAATAAAACATAATGATAAATATATCACAACCTAAGATAATTATTTATATCCATGACACCACAAATCATAATTTTTCTTTAAACTACTTAAGTTATTTAAAACCAAATTAATACAAAATCTCTTTTTAAAATTAATAAATTTAAAGGTAATCAATGTAATATTAATAATAAATATTCACGACAATAACCTCTAACTCTTCTATATATTCCAGAATAATAAATTCCATGTTGACTATAAGAATATAAATATAATGTATAAGCAGCTCTAAAAAATGAAATCAATATAAGAAATAATATAACTATTCATATTCAACCAACTATTCTATTAAGTAAGCCAATTTCTCCTAACAAATTTAATGAAGGAGGAGCCGCTATATTACAAGAAGAAAGTAAAAATCATCATAATGCCATTCTTGGTATTAAATTTAATAAACCTTTATTAATTAATAATCTTCGTCTACCTAAACGTTCATATCTAATATTTGCTAAACAAAATAAACCAGAAGAACATAAACCATGAGCAATTATTAAAACAAAAGTTATATAAAAACCCCAAACATTTAATGTTATTAATCCTCCTACTACTAATCCTATGTGAGCTACAGATGAATAAGCAATTAAAGCCTTTATATCCACTTGTCGTAAACATATTAATCTAACCAAAAATCCACCTACCAATCTAATTGATAATCAAAATATATTAATTATTATTCCAATTCTTATTAAATATTCAAATACACGTAATAAACCATATCCTCCTAATTTAAGTAATACTCCTGCTAAAATTATAGAACCAGAAACTGGGGCTTCAACATGAGCTTTAGGTAACCATAAATGTAATAAATATATAGGTATTTTAACTAAAAAAGCTAAAATCATTCTTAAATATAAATAAAAATTCATAAAATCATTTATATACATTAAAGAAAAAACCAAATAATTTAAATTATTATATATATATATAATACCTAATAATAAAGGTAAAGAAGCAAATAAAGTATAAAAAAGTAAATAAATACCTGCTTGTAAACGTTCTGGTTGATATCCTCATCCAAAAATTAAAAATAATGTTGGAATTAAACTACCCTCAAAAAAAAAATAAAATGAAATTATATTTAATCTACAAAAAGTACAATATAACATTAACAATAACATTAAAATCATAAATAAAAATAATTGATTATAAAATTTATACCGAATTACAGAATAACTTGCCAAAACTATCAATACACAGATTCAAAAGCTTAATAGCACTAATCCAAACGATAAATAATCATATCCAAAAATATAACTTAAATTTCTTCAATAAAAAAAATCAATATTAACTAAAAATAATAATGAAGCAAAAAACAATAAATTTTGAATTAAATATCATCCTCCACCCATAAAACATAAAGGGATTAAAAAAATTAAATATAAAATATAACTTAACATTGTAATAATCCAAAAGAATTAAAATAATCATTTCCATGAGTACGAATTATAGATACTAAAATAGATAAACCCAATACACCTTCACAAACAGCAAAAGATAAAAAAAATATAGTTATATATAATTCTCCATTCATTAATAGTAAATAATTATATAAAATAATAAATAAAATTAAAACAATAAATTCTAATCTTAATAAAGTTATTAATAAATGTTTACGTTTAGAAGAAAAAACCCATAAACCACAAAGAAATATAAAAATAAATATTATTAACATTAAATGTTTTAATAGTTTAAATAAAAACATTGGTCTTGTAAACCAAAAATAAGATTAACTTTTAAAACTTCAAAGGAAAGAAATTCTTATCATTAATTTCCAAAACTAATATTTTATTTAAACTATCCTTTGATATTCTAAATATATTACTAAGTATTAGATTAACACTAAGAATAATTTTTCTATTTTTAGACCATCCTTTATCAATAGGATTAATTTTATTTATTCAAGCAATTTGTATATGCTTAATTAGAGGTTTTATATCAATAACATTTTGATTTTCATATATTTTATTATTAATTTATTTAGGAGGAATACTTGTTCTATTTATATATGTTACTAGATTAGCCTCAAATGAAATATTTTTTTATTCAAATAAAATCTTTTTAACAATTAGCTTTTTACCTATTATTTTATTAATTATTTATTATTTTAATATTAACTTCCCTATAAATCTATGTGAAAGTTTAGAAAATAGATCAATCTTAAATTTCATATCCAATAATTTTTTATTAAAAATATATAATCAACCTAACAATATAATAACAATTTTAATTGCTGCATATTTATTTTTAACCTTAATTGCAGTAGTAAAAATTATTAATATTGATAAAGGACCACTACGAAAAATAAATTAATGAATAAACCTTTACGTAAAATTCATCCTTTAATTAAAATTTCTAATAATGCTTTAGTTGATTTACCAACTCCTTCTAATATTTCATCCTGATGAAACTTTGGATCTCTTCTAGGTTTATGTTTAGGTATTCAAATTATAACAGGATTATTTTTAGCTATACATTATTCAGCTCATATTGATTTAGCTTTTTCAAGAGTAGCCCACATTTGCCGAGACGTTAATTATGGATGAATATTACGTACACTTCACGCCAATGGTGCTTCCATATTTTTTATTTGTATTTATTTACATATTGGTCGAGGAATATATTACGGTTCATATAAATTTTATTATACTTGAATAGTTGGTGTTATTATTCTATTTTTAGTAATAGCAACAGCTTTTATAGGTTACGTTTTACCTTGAGGACAAATATCCTTTTGAGGAGCAACAGTAATTACTAATTTACTATCCGCCATTCCATATTTAGGTATTGATCTAGTTCAATGAGTTTGAGGAGGTTTCGCAGTTGATAATGCTACATTAAACCGATTCTTCACATTCCATTTTGTTCTTCCATTTATTGTAGCAGCTACAGTAATAATTCATTTACTTTTTCTTCATCAAACAGGATCTAATAATCCATTAGGAGTTAATAGTAACATTGATAAAATTCCTTTTCATCCTTATTTTACATTTAAAGACATTTTAGGATTTATTATTTTATTCATACTCTTATCTATTTTATCACTCAAAGAACCTTATATTTTAGGAGATCCTGATAATTTTACCCCGGCTAATCCATTAGTTACTCCTGTTCATATTCAACCAGAATGATATTTCCTATTTGCCTATGCAATCTTACGATCAATTCCCAATAAATTAGGGGGAGTAATTGCCCTAGTTATATCAATTGCAATTTTATTCTTTATACCGTTAATAAGTACTAACTCACGAGGACTACAATATTATCCTATTAATCAATCAATATTTTGATTCATAGTTATAATTGTAATTTTATTAACATGAATTGGAGCTCGTCCAGTAGAAGATCCTTATATTTTAACAGGACAAATTCTTACTGTTTTATATTTCCTTTATTACATCTTAAATCCCTTAATAATCAAAATTTGAGATAACATTTTATACAAATAATATTTAATTAGTTATAAACTTAAAGAATAAGCTTATGTTTTGAAATCATAATGAAAGGGTTAAAATCCCTTATTAACTTTTCATTACTTAATTAAACCTTTAAAAGAAAATTTTTAGACCTAAAAAAAAAAATAAAAAATTTAAAGATAATGGTAAAAAACTTTTTCACGCTAAGTATATTAATTTATCATACCGATATCGAGGTAAAGTTCCACGTACTCAAATATATAAAAAAGCAATAAAAATTAATTTTAAATAAAATATAAATGAATTCAAATCAGAACCAAGAAAAATTACACACATTAATATTCTCATAAATAAAATTCTAGAATATTCACTTAAAAAAATTAATGCAAATCCTCCTCTTCCATATTCAACATTAAAACCCGAAACCAATTCCGACTCACCTTCAGCAAAATCAAAAGGACTTCGATTTGTTTCAGCAAGACATGAAACAAATCATACATTACATAAAGGTAAACATAAAAATAAAAATCAAATTCCTGCCTGATAATAAAAAAAATCAAGTAATGAATATCTTCTAATCAAAAAAACAAAAGATAATAAAATAAGAGCCAATCTTACTTCATATGAAATTGTTTGAGCCACTGCACGTAATCCTCCTAATAAAGCATAATTAGAATTAGAAGATCAACCAGCTAATATTACTGTATACACACCTATTCTAGTACAAACTAAAAAAAAAAATAAACCCAAATTATAAATATATAAACCTCTTACATAAGGTATTAATATTCACAAAATTAAGGATAAAAATAAAGAAAATACAGGACAAATATAATATAATAAATAATTAGAAACCAAAGGATTTATATGTTCTTTACAAAATAATTTAATAGCATCACTAAAAGGCTGTAAAATTCCCACAAATCCTACTTTATTAGGACCTTTTCGAAGATGAATATAACCTAAAACTTTACGTTCTAATAAAGTAAAAAAAGCAACACCTACTATAACAAAAATAATTAAAATTAATCTTACTAATAATAATATAATTAATTCTTTAAACATTTTACTATCTATGACAACAATCATATATTTAGATTCTAAATCTAATGCACTTATTTCTGCCAAAATAGTTTAATTAATAATATTCAATTAAATAAAAATTATTTTAAATATTTGGTCCTCTCGTACTAAAATATTTAATAATATTAAAGATAGAAACCAACCTGGCTCACGCCGGTTTAAACTCAGATCATGTAAGATTTTAAAGGTCGAACAGACCTAGTTTATAAACATCTACACCCAAAACTAATCTTAATCCAACATCGAGGTCACAATCTTCTTTTTCGATATGAACTCTCAAAAAAAATTATGCTGTTATCCCTAAGGTAATTTAATCTTTTAATCATTAATTATGGATCATATAACTAATTATATTATTAAAATTAAAAAAGAGTTTATTTTATCTTTCAATCACCCCAACTAAATAAACTTAATAATAATTAAAAATTTTTAATTAACTTAATTAAATTATATCATTTATTAAACTCTATAGGGTCTTCTCGTCCCTTAATTACATTTAAGTTTTTTTACTTAAAACCTAAATTCAATAAAAATTAACATAAAACAGAATTCACCTCATCCAACCATTCATGCCAGCCTTCAATTAAAAGACTAATGATTATGCTACCTTTGCACAGTCAAAATACTGCGGCCCTTTAAAAAATTTCAGTGGGCAGGCCAGATTTCATATATAATTACAAGAAACCATGTTTTTAATAAACAGGTGAGCGAAATATTTGCCTAATTCTTAATATTAACATACCAAAAATAATTAATTTAATATACATTAATAATTTACTAATTAAATCATATATTCTAAAATTTTTAAATTCAACTTAATATTTTAATACAAAAATTAAATAATAATTAAAAATTAATAAAAAATAAGAATTAAATTTTAACATCCTTTAATTAATAACAAACTCTAAATTCATAAAATCCTCTAAATCTATTATATTATAATTTTATTTTAAAAAGTTTATCCCTTCTAAAATTAAGAACATAAAATATTTTAATATTAAAATATTAAATAATTTATACTCTCTGAATTAAATTCATTTATTAAAAAACTAGATATCCTTAAAAACGATTAACATTTCATTACCAATTAAGAATTATTAATATTTATAAAACAATAACTAACATACTTAATTAAATCTTTTAAATTCGAGAACAAAAAATTTTTAATCCATTTCAATATACTCTGATACACAAGATACAACTAATTAAATTACCTTCTTTTAATTATAATAAATTCATTTAAATTTCATTCACAATACTAATTCACTTTAGTAAATTTAATTCTATCAATTCATTCTACATTAACATAAATTTATTTAATTCAAATTTTATTATTAAATACTTAATAAAAACAATCTTATTAATTTCAGATTACATCGAATTGCACGACAAATAATTTCAGTGTAAATGAAAACCTTAACTTTAAGTTTAATCTGATAATCACTTTCTAGGTACATCTTCCGATACACCTACTTTGTTACGACTTATCTCATCTTATAATGAGAGCGACGGGCGATGTGTACATATTATAGAGCCTAAAATCATTTTAACAATCTTTATAAAATTACAATTAAATCCACCTTCAAATTATATTTCAATAATAATCCATATAAATAAAATTTATTGTAATCCATTATTCAACTTATATATTACTGCACCTTGACTTGAAATACTAATTAATTTTATATTAAGAAAATAACCTAAAAGTATATTCTTAAACAGCGGTATACAAAAAATAATATAAGTAAGGTTCAACGTGGATTATCGATTACATAACAGATTCCTCTAAATAGACTATAATACCGCCAAATTCTTTAAGTTTTAAGACCATAACTATTAATACTCTGACTTAAAATTTTACAATAAAAATAATAGGGTATCTAATCCTAGTTTATGTTTTTAATTTCATAATAATCATACTAACATTTATATAATACTAAAGTATTAAAAATATTTCACCCTAAAATACTTCAATTTTATATAATAAATAAATATTAATTATTTTAAAGCCAATAATATTTATTTGATTTTGTTGTATAACCGCGGATGCTGGCACAACTTTTACCAAATCTTTCAACGTTTACTAAATCTAAATTAATTTAATATCAATAATATTATTTACTGTATCTTTAAACAAAATCTCTTTTAGAATATTTCATTCACATAAATTTACATATAAATTAACGTTATAATAAATACCAATAAGCAAGAATAAAACTCAAATTTACATTTAAAGTGTAATAAATGGATCGGTTTTTGGGCAAAACTGGGGATTTCATCTTAACTGAACTCAAATTTACATTTAAAGTGTAATAAATGGATCGGTTTTTGGGCAAATAATGGGATTTGCCCTAACTGAGCAAAATTAAGTAAAAAAACGAAAGGGCCCTACCCTTCTTACCGCACTAAGTTTTGCCCAAAAACTC